TGTGTTGGATCCACATCCTATGGATCCATAGGATTGGTGTATTCTTTTCTATCTCGTACTTTCGGATCATGAATCGAGTTAAATATCACAATTTGACTCATCCTATATACTGTCCCTTTCGTTCCGTGTTGGAATAGAAACTTATTAGTAGACAATATCTTACGAGAAAGGTTTTTCAAATTTATATAGGAGAGAAAAACGATTTCTTTTTTCGATGTGAATTTGACACAACATGAGAGAAACCACTAATGAATTTAATTAATATTGTTTTTTTTTTATTATTATTAAATAATAAAAATTGAGTGCATTCTGATTTCATATTTATACTTATTTTCTATATTCTTTTCTCAACAGTTATATTGAGAAGAGTTTATCAAAGAATTGACAAGAGTGTATCAAAGAAATATAATTCGATCGTGAATAGAATAAAAGGATCCATTTTTTTCCGTTCTATAGATTTGGTTTTTTTCATCGGATCTGTTCATTTTGATGTTCCTAATTAATTAGATATATTTATCTATTTCTAGTTGATTTGAATAGAATGTTTTTTTTTTTTTTTGTAGAATTTAATTCTTTATCTTTATTTTTATTTTGATTGTATCTACACATCCTATTTTATTTTATTAGTTTTTTTTAATCATAGGGGTTGCTAACTCAACGGTAGAGTACTCGGCTTTTAAGTGCGACTCGATTTTTTTACACATTTATATGAAGCAAAAGATTCGTCCATACTATCGGTAAAGTTTGCAAGACCACGACTGATCCAGAAAGGAATGAATGGAAAAAGCAGCATGTCGTATCAATGGAGAATTATAAGAATATTTTTTTTTTTATCGGATCTGGTCCAAATCCTTGCTTGAATTCTTGTCTCGGAACAAACAAATTTAAAAGTTGGGTTGAATTAATAGATGGATAGGGCCCACTGTCTCCAATGATAGGAAAAAAAAAAAAGCAACGAGCTTTTGTTCTTAATTTGAATGATTCCCCGATCTAATTAGACGTTAAAAATATATTAGTGCTTGAGGCGGGAAAAGATTCTCCTATAATCGGATTATTTTTTTATTTTTCTTATCAGTCCTAATTATTAGCTTTTTTTCATTGTGAAATGGAGATAAATGTGTATAAAAAAAAGAGTATATTGATAAAGAATTTTTTTGTTTCCAAAATCAAAAGAGCGATTGGGTTGATAAAATAAAGGATTTCTAACCATTCTGTTATTCTAGAATAAATATAAAACAATTAGATGGAAAAATAGGGGAGTGAGAGTCCGCCGATGATGTTTTCGGGGTTTTTATCTTAGCGTATTTCTTAGCATATCTAATCAGATTTCTTAGGATAATAGAATACCCTGTTTTGACTGTATCGCATTATGTATCATTTGATAACCTCATAATTCCCTATTCCTGTCTGAAATCTAATTAAAAAAATGGAGGAATTTCAAGGATATTTCGAACTAGATAAATCTCGGAAACATGACTTACTATACCTATACCCCGTTCTCTTTCGAGAGTATATTTATGCACTTGCTTATGATGATGGTTTAAATAGGTTGGAAAATTCTGGTTATGACAAAAAATATAGTTTTTTAATTGTAAAACGTTTAATTACTCGAATGTATCAACAGAATCACTTTATTTTTTCTCCTAATTATTTTAACAAGATTTTTCTTGGGGGGTACAACAAAAATTTTTATTTACAAAGACTATCAGAGGGATTTGCCCTTATTGTGGAAATTCCATTTTCCCTACGATTAGTCTCTTCTTTAGAAGGGTCGGAAATTTGGAAATTTTATAATTTACGATCAATTCATTCAATATTTCCTTTTTTAGAAGATAAATTTCCTTATTTAAATTATATGTTAGATGTACAAATACCTTACCCAATTAATTTTGAACTCTTGGTTCAAACCCTTCGCTACTGCTTGAAAGATATCTATTTTTTTCATTTATTAAGGCTCTTTCTTCACCAGTATCGAAATTGGAATAGTATCTTTTTTTTTTTTCAAAAAGAATGGATTTCTTATTTTTCAAAAACTAATCCAAGATTCTTCCTGTTCCTATATAATTTATATATATTTGAATACGAATCCATCTTCCTTTTTCTCCGTAAAAAATCCTCTCATTTACGATTAACACACTTTCGAGTCTTTTTTGAGAGAATAGATTTCTATGGAAAAATGGAACATCTTGGAAAGGTATTTGCTAATGATTTTTCAGTCACCCTATGGTTTTTCAAGGACCCTTTCATGCATTATATTCGATATCAGGGAAAATTCGTTTTGTCTTCAAAGAGTTCGTTTTTTTTGATGAATAAATGGAAATATTTTTTTATCAATTTCTGGCAATTTAATTTTTGTGTTTGGTCGCAACCACGAAGGATTCATCTAAATCAATTATATGAGTATTCATTTGACTTTTTAGCCTACTTTTTAAGTGTGCAGTTAAATCTTTCGGTGGTTCGAAGTCAAATGCTAGAAAATTCATTTCTAATAGAAAGTGTT